TATTCTGCAGCGGCAAATGCTAATCATAATATGGGTTTGAAGGAAGCTGATTCATTCATTAGTAAAGCCGAAGCCAATAGGAGTACTATTGTGAAAAAGTTAAGACCGCGGGCTCGAGGACGTAGTTATCTGATAAAAAGACCGACATGTCATATAACAATTGTATTAAAAGATAAATCTAAATCATTTTTAGATCAATCTAAGATTTAGATTCATATAAAAAAAAAATATGGATGAAAAATAAAATAGAATAGAAAAATATGGGACAAAAAATAAATCCACTTGGTTTCAGACTTGGTACAACTCAAAGTCATCATTCCTTTTGGTTCGCACAACCAAAAAATTATTCCGGGGGCCTACAGGAAGATGCAAAAATACGGAATTGTATCAAGAACTATGTACAAAAAAAAAGGAAAATATCCTCAGGTTTCGAAGGAATTGCACGTATAACAATTAAAAAAAAAATCGATTTGATCCAAGTCATAATCTATATTGGATTCCCAAATTTATTAATAGAGGGGCAAACACGAGGAATCGAAGAATTACAGATGAATGTACAAAAGGAGTTTCATTCTGTAAACCGGAGACTCAACATTGCTATCACAAGAGTTGAAAAACCTTATGGACAACCTAATATTCTTGCAGAATATATAGCTTTACAATTAAAAAATAGAGTTTCGTTTCGAAAAGCAATGAAAAAAGCTATTGAATTAACTGAACAAACAGATACAAAAGGAATTCAAGTGCAAATAGCTGGCCGTATCGACGGAAAAGAAATTGCACGTGTTGAATGGATCAGAGAGGGTAGAGTTCCCCTACAAACAATTCGCGCTAAAATTGATCATTGTTCCTATACAATTCGAACTATTTATGGAGTATTAGGTATAAAAATTTGGATATTTGTAGACGAGGAATAATCAACCTTGTCTTCCCATTCTGTCCAGTGATAAAACAAAAAATGACAAACTCTTTCATTCTTTTTTCGTTAAAAATAAAAAAATGAACAATTCTAATTCTATAAGGTTAAATATAAATTCGATTGATCATTTGGTATAATTGCTATGCTTAGTGTGTGACTCGTTAGTTTTTTCTTTATAGTTTCAAGTTGGGATTCAAAAAAAAAAAAAAACAAACTGACCCCTGCTATAAACTTTGTAATTATATAAAATAAACTAATAACCAACTTATTGCTTCGTATTGTCGAGATCCCAAGAAACAGTCACTATATGAATGAGTGGATCTATCATATGGTTGTAGCAACTGAAATTCTTTCAACAAAAAATAGATCTGATTATGGGTTGTAAAGCAAAAAAAAAAAATAAAGGGATGTGGATAAATGGAAGGATGATAGAAAGAAAGAACAAAAATATCAATGATATATGATTCCAATATGTATGGTCTATGAATCACGTCATAAAAGGCAGTGTGATAAAGCATCAATACTGATAATCAATACTGATAAGATAATTATAAATATAAGAATTTTAAAATGAAATAATTTAAAATAGAATAAAATAATAAAGAGCCTTCAGGTTAATAAAAACTGAGGAAATTGACTTGGGAACGAATTTTGTTGGAAGCTCCATTGCAAAGTTCGGACCTAACCATTAATGGAGAAGCTATGGGAACGACAGAACCTGTGACTGCATAGGCTTCTATTGAAAACGAATCCTAATAATTCATTGGGTGGGATGGCGGAACGGACCAAGAAAAAATTGATTTATTCTGAGAGGTTATGAATTGAACCTTCGAATGAAACAGGAAAGAGTAAATATTCGCCCGCGAAACCTCTATTTATTGGATTACAATCTTTTGTCGTAATTCGATAGAGGTAAAAAAAAAATAAGGAAAGGATTCGTCATGTTATAAAAATAAAAAAGAGAAACATTACATTATCTATAAAGATACATAAATGTACACACACGTCTAGCTGTATTGTATATCTTGTATCTACATCTTCCTTCTTATGTAAGAAATTAAATATCAATAAAAACCATTACTCGGTGTATTATCTATTAATGTGTACCTATTAATGTGTATCTATTAATGTGTATCTATAATATTATTTTATTGAATTTGAATCCTTTCATTCGCGAGGAGCTGGATGAGAAGAAACTCTCATGTCCGGTTCTGCAGTAGAGATGGAATTAAGAAACAACCATCGACTATAACCCCAAAAGAACCAGATTTCGTAAACAGCATAGAGGAAGAATGAAAGGAATATCTTGTCGAGGCAATCATATTTGTTTCGGCAGATACGCTCTTCAGGCACTTGAACCTGCTTGGATTACAGCTAGACAAATAGAAGCAGGGCGAAGAGCAATGACACGATATGCGCGTCGTGGTGGAAAAATATGGGTACGTATATTTCCCGACAAACCTGTTACAGTAAGACCCGCGGAAACACGTATGGGTTCGGGGAAGGGATCCCCTGAATATTGGGTATCCGTTGTTAAACGGGGTCGAATACTTTATGAAATGGGTGGAGTATCAGAAACTGTAGCTAGAGCAGCTATCTCAATAGCTGCGCGCAAAATGCCTATACGAACTCAATTTCTTATTTCAGGATAGAGATGTAGAACTAAAAAAAAAAGGGGTATTGGGGATGAAAAAACAACCGCAGGTTTATTTATTTCTGGACGGACAATATTTCTTTTTTTTTCTTTCATACTTTTGCATTGAAATAACAGATTGAAATAAAAATGATATGATTCAACCTCAGACCCTTTTGAATGTAGCGGATAACAGCGGAGCTCGAAAATTGATGTGTATTCGAATCATAGGAGCTGGTAATCACCGATATGCTCATATTGGTGATGTTATTGTTGCTGTAATCAAAGAAGCAGTTCCCAATATGCCTCTAGAAAGATCAGAAGTAATTAGAGCTGTAATTGTACGTACATGTAAAGAACTCAAACGTGAAAACGGTATGATAATACGATATGACGACAATGCTGCAGTTGTCATTGATCAAGAAGGAAACCCAAAAGGAACTCGAGTTTTTGGTGCGATCGCTCGAGAATTGAGACAGTTAAATTTTACTAAAATAGTTTCATTAGCTCCCGAAGTATTATAAATAGTAGTAGATGAGACTATGATATAGTATAGGGTATCTGAAATAGATCAAATTAGTAGATTGTGTCTCACGTATATACTTAAAAAAAAAAAAAAGAAAAAAAGGAAACATGTTGATTATATCAAAATTAGGAGGAACCTATAATTCTAGTTCGTCATGGGTAGGGACACTATTGCCGATCTAATAACTTCTATAAGAAATGCTGACACGGATAAAAAAGGAAGGGTTCGAATAGCATCTACAAATATCACCGAAAACATTATTAAAATACTTCTACGAGAAGGTTTTATTGAAAACGTTCGGAAACATCAGGAGAGTAACAAATATTTCTTGGTTTCAACTCTGCGACATAGAAAAACCAGAAAAGGAATATATAAAACTAGAACCATTTTAAAGCGTATCAGCCGGCCCGGCTTACGAATTTATTCCAACTATCAACGAATTCCTAAGATTTTAGGTGGAATGGGAATTGTAATTCTTTCTACTTCTCGAGGTATAATAACAGATCGAGAAGCTCGACTAGAAAGAATTGGGGGAGAAATTTTGTGTTATATATGGTAATCTTCCACCTCTGGTATCCGAATTTGATCTCTAACTTCCTATTTGTAAAATAGAGAGGAAAAGTGAGTTATATAACTATTCCTCCATTAGTTGATACTTCAAGGAGGTTACCTGGAATGAAAGAACAAAAATTGATTCATGAGGGTTTAATTACTGAATCACTTCCCAACGGTATGTTCCGGGTCCGTTTAGATAATGAAGATCTAATTCTAGGATATGTTTCAGGGAGGATCCGCCGCAGTTTTATACGGATACTACCGGGAGATAGAGTAAAAATTGAAGTAAGTCGTTATGATTCAACCAGGGGACGTATAATTTATCGACTTCGCAACAAAGATTCGAATGATTAGGTTATTTTTTTAACCATGGGGATACAATTCGAAGTTCAAAAAAAATTCAAGAGACTTATTCTCTTCCAAGAAGTGGATTCAGAATTAAGGTAAGGAATAAAAAATATGAAAATAAGGGCTTCCGTTCGTAAAATTTGTGAAAAATGTCGACTGATTCGCAGGCGTGGACGAATTATAGTGATTTGTTCCAATCCGAAACATAAACAGAGACAAGGGTAATTCTTCTAAAAAAGAACTTTACTTTCAAAAAAAAAAAAAAAATATATATATATATGTAAAAATAAGGTAAAGGATCTGTTTTAACATGAAATGGATATCTCCGTATCTTTTCTTTTTGTATATTTCTGACTCATAAATATGAGATGATAAAATATGACAAAAGCTATACCAAGAATTGGTTCACGTAGGAATGGGCGTATTGGTTCACGTAAGAATGGACGTAGAATACCAAAAGGCGTTATTCATGTTCAAGCGAGTTTCAACAATACCATTATAACTGTTACAGATGTACGAGGTCGGGTAGTTTCTTGGGCCTCCGCCGGTACTTCTGGATTCAAAGGCACAAGAAGAGGAACACCTTATGCTGCTCAAGCCACAGTGGTAAATGCTATTCGTACAGTGGTTGATCAGGGTATGCAACGAGCAGAAGTTATGATAAAGGGTCCTGGTCTCGGAAGAGATGCAGCATTACGAGCCATTCGTAGAAGTGGTATATTATTAAGCTTCGTACGTGATGTAACACCTATGCCACATAATGGGTGTCGACCTCCTAAAAAAAGACGTGTGTAGAAATAAGAATTAAACCGATTTCAAGAGAAATAAATGATCAAATAATAATACTAGTATAGTATGGTTCGAGAGGAAGTAGCAGGATCCACTCGAACACTACAGTGGAAGTGTGTTGAATCAAGAGTAGACAGTAAGCGTCTTTATTATGGTCGTTTCATTCTGTCACCACTTATGAAAGGTCAAGCTGATACCATCGGTATTGCCATGCGAAGGGCCTTACTTGG